TTCTATTTTTGTGAGGATAAATCAAATAAGGTTTTCCTTAGAAAAATATTATTATTATCAATGATATGATAACTAGATACGAATAGAGCAAGAAAAGAAGGAAATAAAAAAACAAAGTATAGAAAAGATATCCAAAATTATATAGAAATCACTATCCTACCCTTAGTTTTTATTTCCTTAATTTAATTGAATTTGTTTTGATTAGAGCAAAGTTCCTTAAAAACCTCTGCCTTTTTTAAAATATCCTGAACAGTTCCTGTAGGCTGAGCGCCTTTTTCAAGGAAATAGAGAATTGCGGGAACGTTTAAATAAGTTTGATTCTTGATCGGATCATAAAAACCCACTTTCCGAAGATCTCTTCCTTCTCTTCGGGATCGAACATCAATTGCAACGATTCGATAGACGGCTCATCGGGATAGATGTAGATGAAAAAGAACCCCCCCCTAGAACCGTATAGGAAGTTTTCTCCTCGTACGGCTCGAGAAAAAATGATTCGAAGTTTTGTCTATGGATAAAATTAGAATAAATAGGAAAGGAATCCATAAAATAAAAAATAAATTATTCTATATCTATAATTAAACTCATAGTCTTTTTTATTTCGCTTCCTTCCTGAAAAAAAAATCATTTGTACTCATAACTCAAGTTCAATAATTCAAAAATTTTAAAGATTTTTCTTTCATTTTGAATATATTTTTTTATTGAGTGGTCTTTAACCCACCCTTTTTGTCTCGTTTAAAATCTATTTGGATTCTTTATTCGGATCCGTGAGACAATTAAAGTGGTGTTTCCTTGTTCTGGGATCCTTTATCTTTGTTTTAAATCATTGGGTTTAGACATTACTTCGGTGCTTCTTAATCCTTTCAAAATGGTAGCAACATACCCCTTTTGTGATTTCTTTCTATCAAAGAATCATACCAATGGTTGATTCGTGCGTGATACACTGTGGATTGAAAAAGGTTTAGCCGTTCCAACAATTTTTTTGAATTTGCTCGAATCGGATCCTTTTGATTTCTATTATAGAAGATATACTTACGAAGTTGTTCCAATTTATTAATTGGCATTAACCCTAGATCGTTGCCCCTGAGAAATTAATCAATACTTTACTTTCTACTCGAGCTCCATCATGAACTATTTACATTACAACCCAATAAAAAAAAGAAGAGTTATAGTAGAATAGAACAAATGACGTCGAGTCAAGAGCACCTTCATTCCTAATATAAAATGGTGGATAAGAATCCACACGGGATCCTTCCTTCAAGTCGCACGTTGCTTTCTACCACATCGTTTTAAACGAAGTTTTACCATAACATTCCTCGAATTTGGAACCAGTATGGAATTGATTCAATTATGGAATCATGAATAGTCATTGGTTCAATCAGTACCGAGACAGAGTCATTTATATTTCTTATTTTCTACATAGATAATAAATATTTTTCTGAAGAAAAATTAGCAAAACCTCGGCTTTTTTTGTATGAATGGAACATTTTTCTATCAATATATCTCTCAAATCTATCAATATATCTCGCAAAAAAATATCTAATATCTAACAGAAATATACAGAAATCAAATCAAAATATAGAAATAACATAACTAATAGAAATATAGAAAAGAAATAATTTACATAACTAGCATCACACGAATAAGGAAATTCTAGTTGACTCTGCTTCTTCAAGTGACTCAATAAGATAGACTGACCCATTTTCAACTTCCCAAAGATGGAACCTATAAGGAATGATTACAAATTACAAATCTTGATACTTGATATTTGAAAAAGTTTCCTACTACTACATCATTATTTCAGTAAAGTTTTATAGTAAAGACTCCATTTTTTTATTTGATTATCATCATCCTAACAAAGAGAAATCTTTGCTTTTTTTTTTCGAATGGAATTGTCAATGATGTAAAGTAAATAAAGTCTAAATACATTGAACAAAAAAAAAAAAAAGAAATATCATTGTTAAATATTTCAATTTTAATATTTTAGGGATGCAATTTCTTTTTCACAAAAATAAAAAGACTATTGTCACTGAAATAGGATAACAATACATACCTATAGGCTAAGCACTTCCTCGTTTTATATGTATTTTCTTTTCATATTTTGTTTAACCTGAGGTTAAGTAATCTTTCTGCAACTATTATCTATGCCCCATCTTATCTTTATCTGGATCACAAAAGGATTTTGAACTCGATTTAGTTCATTTTGTGAAAAAATCAGATAAAATAAAAGAGGAATAATATTCTATTGCAATATTAGACCTTGAAACAGAACCTTGTTGAACAAAAAAGAAGTATTAGGATACAATGGATATGCTCTGGGACGGAAGGATTCGAACCTCCGAATAGCGGGACCAAAACCCGTTGCCTTACCGCTTGGCTACGCCCCATTTCCTTTTTTTATTGCACACTAATAATAATAAAGAATAATATTGGTATTAAGTGTTCGTCAATTCCAGTCCAAATATCTAGAGAAAATCTTTATTCTTTATAGAATCTATTATAGATTCGTGTTAGGATTTTGGAATGTGTATATCTATAATTCAACTGGATTTATTGATCATTACATATAATTCAATTAAGATATTGTATGAAAGTATGATTTCTTCTATTCTCCTTTGAGAATTGGAGGATTTTTGATTGAGCGGAAAAAGAAGGATTTTTTTGTCTACCCTACATTTCTTCATTTTTCCTTATATCAATAACTCAATCAAAATGCAATTATCTCGACGAAAAAAATGTCTGTTATGCTTAATATCTTTAGTTTGATCTGTCTTAATTCTGCCCTTTATCCGAGTAGTCTTTTCTTCGCCAAATTGCCCGAAGCCTATGCTTTTTTGAATCCAATCGTAGATTTTATGCCAGTCATACCTCTGTTCTTTTTTCTTTTAGCCTTTGTTTGGCAAGCTGCTGTAAGTTTTCGATAAGATCTTTAACACTATCCTAGAAAATTCATTATCATTATTTATTCGAGAAAAATTATAACAATTGATGATGATAAGATCAAATAAGTCTGACAGTATGAACCTTCAATTCAAACATTGAAATTTCGAATAGCCGCGAGAAATCAGGCTCGTCCGATTTCCCAATTTTAATCCTTTTTCCGGCGAAGTACCCTATTAGATTAGGGTCCCTTACAATATCTAATTGTGGGTATGAAAGTTATTTGTGGTAATCAAAGAGTCTTATTACAAATTTCAACTTCATTTGAATTTCTGAACATTTTTTTCTATTTCTAGAATTCATTTCTTGGTGTCAAAATAGGATATGTGATATAAAAATGGAGGATCTATTATCTTTTCTCGTTTTTCTTTTTCAAAAAATGATCTTGGAGGTTGTGTAATGCTTACTCTCAAACTTTTCGTTTACACAGTAGTAATATTCTTTGTTTCTCTCTTCATCTTTGGATTCCTATCCAATGATCCAGGACGTAATCCTGGACGTGAAGAATAAAATAAAAATTTTGTTTTTCTTGCTTGATTTTACAATTTTCTTAAGATTTTATTTTAGCTATTCCACACATTTAACTGGGAAAAAAATAAATAAGGGATTTGCTAAATTTTAAAGAAAAAAATAAAAAGTCATCAACGGAAACGGAAAGAGAGGGATTCGAACCCTCGGTACGAATAATTCGTACAACGGATTAGCAATCCGCCGCTTTCGTCCACTCAGCCATCTCTCCCAATCGAAAAAGATAATTACTATGTTACAGTACACATCAAGTAAGGATTAAAGAAAGTATTTCTTTCACTTTCTTTATCGTTATTATATAATTAGAAATTCCATTTAGATGCTCGAAAGATCCAAATAGAAAGATAAATAAAGAAGACCTTCTTGCTTTTATTTTGTTCGAAGTGCCTTTTGGGCCTGGCCCGGTCAATACCCAGCCGGGCCTTTTTTTCTTCCAACGAATTCCCTTTATTTTTTATTTATAGGCAACATACTCTAAATAGCCAATTTGTTATCTGTGTAACAATTTCCGTTCTGGGGTTTACATATACTTATAATTTTTGTTATAATGGAAATTGAGATTGAGAAGGATTTTTGATTCAAAAGAATCAATCAATTAGGTATGTATCAATTTGTTTTTTCTAAGGAATAGTTAATGGTTCCCTTTTGTCATAAATTTTGACTTTTTTGAGTGAAAATCTACATTTGATTTTTCAATAGAAAAGTCCGTGGAAGTTTTTCGGCATTGTGTGTTTTGAGATACTATACAATCAATCGAAGGCGTAGATCAAATACAATCAAAAGGGGAATAAAAGGTTTCTTTTCTAATTTTTCTAAATTTAGAAAAAGGATTAAAAAAGGGATGCAATATGCAAGTACAATAAACTAAAAAAAAGGGGGGGGGAATTTTTTCTCCTATTGTGTATCGTTTTGGCGGCATGGCCGAGTGGTAAGGCGGGGGACTGCAAATCCTTTTTCCCCAGTTCAAATCCGGGTGCCGCCTCATCAACAAACGAATTGAAATCTCTTATTCTGTTGTACTGTTTTATTCTGTTCTGGGAATAGCAAAGCAATTGATCTAGGATCTATTTTTACTTTCAAGGGCACGAAAAAAAAAGGAAAGGGCCCTCGTATTTTATTAATAGATTCCATTACTAACATTCCTTTGTAATGTCATTGTGTATTTTACTTGTGTTTATTCTTTCCCGATTAGAAATCAAATAGGCATTTTTGAAATGGATTTTTTTTTTCGTTCATCAATAGTGTTCCGCCAGAATCCTTTTTTGACTCTGGACCATTCATTCTACTATTATTAGTGAGCAATAATGGAATAATTCTATCATAGAGATAAGGGACATAATTCACATGGATATAGTAAGTCTCGCTTGGGCTGCTTTAATGGTAGTCTTTACATTTTCCCTTTCACTCGTAGTATGGGGAAGAAGTGGACTTTAGAAGCACTCCTACTTTAGTTGAGGAATGAAACTGTTTTATAGATCGTTCTGGAACGCATTTTTTATTTAAATTGAAATAATTTTCAAATAAAAACATCTTCATTTCGAAATTCCATTGGATTCTAGTGGAGAAATGTAGTCTATAAAGAGTAAAACAATTATTTGAGATTCATCGGAATAAATAGATATATCAAAGAAATAGAATTTGGTCCTACGTCAATTCTATATATGGATTAATAATAATACAAAAATAACTACATATATTGAAGATAGAAATAACTACATATATTGAAGATAGAAGCTAATATAGTATACCAAGTTTATTATAAAGTCAAGTATAACTTTATATACTACTATAACACTAATAGAGAGTATGGTAAGTAAGAAAGAAATTTCTTTCTTACTTACCATACTCTCGGATCTCATAGAATACCGCCGACTATAGCCCGTGGATTTCATTTAAGACGCAAAAATAGAATACTTTTCTTTTGATTTCTTCAACTATTGATAATAATTCAGAAGTCAAGTTTCATTTAAAGTAATTAATTATTTTGACTTTCTGTTTTTACGTAAATGATAAGTAGAAAAGCAGTAGGAACTAAAATGAACAGTGCAGTAGCAATAAATGCAAGAATATTTACTTCCATAATCTCATCGTTTTTTTATTTCACAATAACTCGGGATTTAATCCCATAGAGATGATAAATTTTTCGCCTGTCAATTCAATGAATACATTAACTATAACTATCGATGATTTTGAATCGGATCAATATCAATATTATGAATAACAATATCTGAGCTATTAAATTAATTCGTCGTCGAGAATTGAATAGTATAACATACGAAGATCCTTTATCCATATCGAATCCAAGATTGGATTCCCGGACCAATCAAAAATTCATTTATTTATTTTCTGTTCTTTCTTTTCTATAACCTACCTTAGGTCTTCCTTGTAGAACCATCAACTGAAGTATCATCTAACCACCCGTCTGTTTCCATTAACTACAAAACCCCAACAAACAATACAAGCGAAGTGGAAAAAGAGAGGAATTAGGTTCTAAATTTTAATGATCCAAATTTCTTTGGAAGAAAAAGAAGTATGAGAAATATGAGTCGCGGGAGAAAAGATGGAATATTTTATCAACTTCACTATTTTAGTTCTTTTCATTTTAGTTTAGGGTTTGTTCTTTCTTCGATAGAATCCTGAAAAAAAAGAGGGGAAACCCCTTCGGAATTCAATTGCTCTCTGTCCCTTCTTTGACAGAAAATGGAGAGGCGAATTGATTTACTTATTGGATTGGATACGTCGGGACTGACGGGGCTCGAACCCGCAACGTCCGCCTTGACAGGGCGGTGCTCTAGCCTATTGAACTACAATCCCAGGGAAATAAGAAGAGATCTTGCAGAAAATTTGGATTCTTTTTTATTCTCTTGTATCAGGTCAGGTATTTCTTAAGGGTTCTATCAAGTAGATTGGCGAATTGTTGGGCCGAGCTGGATTTGAACCAGCGTAGACATCTTGTCAACGAATTTACAGTCCGTCCCCTTTAACCACTCGGGCATCGACCCAGCGTCTAATTTATTTTAGACGTTCCATAAGCCACTTCCTTTCGTTTCCCAGGCAGACTTTACAAATATATATCACTTGATATAAAATAGAAAGTCCCACTAAGTAGACTAATAGAAGGACTTGACAAATAGAGATCACTTGATAGGAAATCCCGCTCCTATAGTCTTGAGTCTTGTATACCCCCAGAGGGACTTGAACCCTCGTTTTCTCCGTGAAAGAGAGATGTCTTAACCACTGGACCATAGGGGCGGCCCTGTGGCCATCATAATATAACTCAATAACTTAATATAACTCAGGCTGAGAGCCACCAAAAGGAGACACATAAGATATAACCCAAACGAAGACGCATAGGATATAAACAAACGGAAAAACTCGTTAAATATTCGGGGGTTTAATGGGAATCAAACTTTACCATTAAAGTTACAACCTTGAAACTTGATTTCATGGGTCTTTTTCGTCTTTATATCTCTCAGTGACAAAGGGTTATACCTTGGATCCAAGATCTACCACTCTGCAGTAGATTCAAGGTGGTTTACCTAAATATGATTTTTTTTTTGTCGGTCAAATTATATTGAGCCCTAAGTCATACTGTCAATTGACGACACGACAGGACAGCACAAGAGGGCAATAAACGAGTCGAGAACGCGCCGATATAGATTAGGTATCTCCATTAATACAACATTCATAAAGTTTTCTGGTATTAAATATTCAAGTAGAAGTAGATTCAATATTCAAGTAGATTAGAATATCAATACCGTTATACATTATAATATAAGAAACTGAATCAGTTTTGATATTCTAAAAAAAATCCCAAAGCATAGTAAGCCCAAGTGGGAGAATTCCGTTTCTAAGACTGTTTTAGAAATTCCGTTCCGGTTGCATCTCTTAATTGCATCTCTTAAAAATGATAATTTAAGTTCAGTATAAATTTTTATTCCACTCATAGATTCCAGTCAAAGATTCATAGAATCGAAATTCCATCATTGCTAGATCTATAGGATAGTATTTGATGGATAATGCGCCAGCCAAAAT